TTCAAGGAGGCAACGGGGATTCGAATTCCCCTGGGGGTAGGGTACTACGAAAGGAAGTTGATCATGGATTATCAATAAGCCTAAAATTCATTTTTCCTGGGTCGATGCCCGAGCGGTTAATGGGGACGGACTGTAAATTCGTTGGCAATATGTCTACGCTGGTTCAAATCCAGCTCGGCCCAATAATTCGCCAATCCACCACGGGATTGTATAAACCCCAATACGAAGATAAAAAAGAATAAAATCTTCTGCTAGATCCCTTATTTAAAATTTAAATTTTAAATGGGATTGTAGTTCAATTGGTCAGAGCACCGCCCTGTCAAGGCGGAAGCTGCGGGTTCGAGCCCCGCCAGTCCCGACGGATCTAATAAGCTTATAAATTCATTTTTCCCTTTCTATGAACTAGTAAAGGGTGTCGGGGGACATACTCTCATTTCCAAAGCAAAGGAGAGTCCTTCTTTTTTCTTTCTTTACTATTTTCTTTACTATTACTATTTTTTTGACTATTTTTCCGTTTCGCTCTTATTGTTTCTTTAGGTTTGTAACTAGGTGATTAATCGAAGTGGAGGGGCAATTTGATGATCCTTCAGCGGATGATTGTCCAAGGAAGACGCAAGGTAGGTTATAGAAAAAATAAAGAAACCAATGCTAAATAAAGAAATTTTCGATTGATTGGGTTAGGAATCCAATTTTTGATTCGGTATGGATAAAAGAACTTCCTATGTTATACTAATCAAGTCTCAACGACGAATTGATTTGATAGATCAGATATTGTTATTCATGATATTTATCCCATTCAATATCATCGAGGGGCAGACGAAAGATTTATCATATCTAGGGGATTAAATCCCGAGTTATTGCGAAGTAAAAAAACCAATGAGATTATGGAAGTAAATATTCTTGCATTTATTGCTACTGCACTATTCATTCTAGTTCCTACCGCCTTTCTACTTATCATTTACGTAAAAACAGTCAGTCAAAATGATTAATTCAATTGGATTTTCAATTGAATGTGAATCAAACTTTTCCTCTGAGTTCTGATCAAAAATTGACGAAGTCCAATGAAAAGGATTCGAATTTCACGTCTTCACTTAAATAAAATGAGCGGACTAGAATCGGAAGTATTCTAAGAGATAGATGGGATAGTAAGAAAGAAATAGATGAATCCTTCTATCATCCCATCTATCTCTTAGACTATAAATTTAGTCTCTAAAGTTGTAATCTAGAATAAAGATAAAGGTTTAAGTTTCGATAGATCAATCTACAATATTCTCTTCATAGACGTAATTCCGTATATTGTATGGAGTTGATAGAACACCCAATTTGCTACATCTATTTGTTCTGATCAATCGGAACAAATTCTTATCTTAGGATTTGAATTCCTTTCAATAAGGAAGAGGAAACCTCACTGATTTTTAACACCCAAACCATAAAGCATAAATCGTCTTTCGCAAATTACGCTAAATGCCCAATAGGTGTATATGTGTAGATTCGTCCGAGGCAAGATCTTATTATTGAATAGTCTCTTGTTTAGACAACCACTATCTCTATATCATTTCTCATAGAAAGTGCGTATACACTTACCAAAACGAGTTCTTCTTTGAACAGTAAAGAGGGAAAGAAATCAAAAAAGGTCCGGTTTTCCTCACTATTCACCTCCATTGATAAAGATAGTAAGAACCCATTCCATTGATTGAAATAGAAAATTTCTTCCAACCACCTGAATCCCTTTCTTTTCGACTTTTCGAAATACAAAGATGGGAATCGCTGAAATATCTCTTTTATTGAAAAGAGTATGATTCATATCATTCATATCATAGATTACTCCATTGGATTCCAATGAGATTCGAAATTCAGAGATTTTTTTAATAATTCAAAACGCGTTGCAGAACGATCTATAAAAGAATTGCTACGGTTTGATTCTTCAACTCAGTTAGTAGTCCTTCTAGAGTCCACTTCTTCCCCACACTACGAGTGAAAGGGAAAATGTAAAGACTACCATTAAAGCAGCCCAAGCGAGACTTACTATATCCATGTGAATTATGTCCCCCATCTCTATCTCTATAAAAAAGAAGGAATTATTCCATTATTCCTCATTTATAATATAATAATGGAACCAATGGTGCATAGTCAAAAAGGGATTCTGACCGAACACTATTGAGAAAGCAATCCAAAAAATTGATTATGATTTAGAATTGGGAAAGATTAAACACAAGTAAAATACGCAGTAACACCCCAAGGGGGTATGAGAACACGTAGGAAAAAAAAGAAGAAGATCCATTTTTTTGTTTTGTTGACCTTCGTAATTCAACACAGAAGGGGGAGAAATCACTAAAAAGGGGAAATCGCTATCTAATACAGACCAGACCACTATTTCTCCATTTGATCTAATCCGTACCCTCTTTCCCGATTACCCCTGTGAAAGAGGGGGATCAGCTAGGGCTTGCTGAAAAGAGAGTCTTTCTTTTTGCCCTTTTTCGAAAATTCTAAAAAAAAAAAA